ATATATGAAAAAAAAATATAGATAGATATGTTATGATATGGATCTGAATTGTGTTATGTGACATCAATTCGTTATGTATGGATGAGATTCCAAGGTCCTGATTGCGTGCATCCAGTAGGAATTGAACCTACGACTTCGCCAATTATGAGTTGGGCGCTTTCACCACTCAGCCATGGATGCTTAACAGGGACCCTTGTCCACGGTGCCAATCCAATATAAAAAATAAGTCAAATTAAAATAACATAAAATCATTTAATTTAAAATAACATAAAATCATTTAAATTAAAATAACATAAAATAAGTCAAATTAAAATAACATAAAATAAATTAAAATAACATAAAAGAAGAATCAAAATCAAAATGAGATGAAATCTCGGGGGTGAACCTAATGCAAAAAATACAAATCAAGTTCTGTATTTTCGAATTGAGAGAGATAATGAGAGAGATAAAGAATTCTCACTATTTCTTAGATTCGTGGACCCAATTCAATTCAGTGGGATCCTTTATTCACATTTTTTTCCACCAAGAACGTTTTCTAAAACTCTTTGACCCACGAATTTTTAGTATTCTACTTTCACGCAATTTCCAGGGTTCAACAAGCAATCGATCTTTCACGATCAGGGGAGTAATACTCTTTGTAGTAGCGGTACTTATATATCGTATTAACAATCGAAATATGGTCGAAAGAAAAAACCTATATTTGACAGGGTTTCTTCCTATACCTATGAATTCCACTGGACCCAGAAATGATCGATTGGAAGAAGCTGTTGGGTCTTCCAATATCAATAGGTTGATTGTTTCGCTCCTGTATCTTCCAAAAGGAAAAAAGATCTCTGAGAGTTCTTTCCTGAATCGGAAAGAGAGTACTGGGGTTCTCTCAATAACAAAGAGGAATTCTAGTTGTAAGATATCTAATGAAACCGTCGCCGAAATTGAGATCTTATTCAAAGAGAAAGATAGCAAATCTCTGGAGTTTCTTTTTGTATATTATATGGATGATGATTCGACCCACAAGGACCATGATTGGAAATTGGCTGATCCTATTTTATTGGAAAGATTAGCGAAAGACTGGATTTCTTATCTTATGTCTGCTTTTCGTGAAAAAAGACCAATTGAAGCGGGGATTTTCTTCAAACAACATGAGCATGTTTCCCATCTCTTCTCGAGAAACAAGGGGGCTATCTCGTTGCAAAATTGTACTCAATTTCATATGTGGAAATTCCGCCAAGATCTCTTCCTTTTATTCCCTAGTTGGGGGAATAATCCGCCCGAATCGTATTTTTGGTTAGGCAATGTGTGGTTGGGAAAGAAGGATCGGTTTTTTAGCAAGGTACGGAATGTATGGTCAAATATTCAATATGATTCCACAAGGTCTAGTTTCGTTCAAGTAACGGATTCTAGCCAACTGAAAGGATCCTCTGATCAATCCAGAGATCATTTGGATTCCAATCATTTGGATTCCATTAGTAATGAGGATTCGGAATATCGCACATTGATCAATCAAAGAGAGATTCAACAACTAGAAGAAAGATCGATTCCCTGGGATCCTTCCTTTCTTCAAACGGAACGAAAAGAGATAGAATCAGACCGATTCCCGAAAAACCTTTCTGGATATTCCTCAATGTCCCAGCTATTCACGGAACGCGAGAAACCGATGATTAATCATCTGTTTCCGGAAGAAATGGAAGAATTTCTTGGGAATGCTACAAGATCCGTTCGTTCTTTTTTCTCTGATAGATGGTCAGAACTTCATCTGGGTTCGAATCCTACTGAGAGGTCCACTAGAGAGCAGAAATTGTTGAAGAAACATCTTTCTTTTGTCCGGCGATCAGAAAATAAAGAAATGATTCATTTATTCAAAATCATTACGTATTTACAAAATACTATCTCAATTCATTCTATTTCATTAGATCCGGGATGTGATATGGTTCCGAAGGATGACCCGGATCTGGACAGTTCCAATAAGATTTCATTCTTTAACAAAAATCCATTTTTTGATTTCTTTCACCGATTCCATGAACGGAACAGGGGAGGATACGCGTTACACCATGATTTTGAATCAGAAGAGAGATTGCAAGAAATGGCAGATCTATTTACTCTATCAATAACCGAGCCGGATCTGGTGTATCATAAGGGATTTTCTTTTTCTATTGATTCGTACGGATTGGATCAAAAAAAATTCTTGAATGAGGTATTCAACACCAGGGCTGAATCGAAAAAGAAATCTTTATTGGTTCTGTCTCCTGTTCTTTTTCGTTATGAGGAGAATGAATATTTTTTTCGAAGGATCAGACAAAAACGGGTCTGGATCTCCTGCGGGAATGGTTTGGGAGATCTAAAGCAAAAAATGGTGGTATTTGCTAGCAATAACATAATGGAAGCAGTCAATCAATATAGATTGATCCGAAATCTGATTCAAATCCAATATAATAGGTACATAAGAAGTGTATTGAATCGATTCTTTTTAATGAATAGATCCGATCGCAACTTCGAATATGGAATTCAAAGGGATCAAAAAGGAAAGGATACTCTCAGTCATAGAACTCTAATGAAATATATGATCAAACAAGATTATGCATATATATACAAATGGTCCAATGGGAGCAAGAATTGCCAGGAACATTTGGAACATTTCCTTTCTGAGCAGAAAAGCTGTTTTCAAGTGCATTTTCAAGTGCAAAAGAGCCGTTTTCAAGTAATGTTTGATCAATTACGTATTTATACACGTATTCGTATTAATCAATTTTTGATGAATTATTCTGAGGTTTGCAAGAAATTCGAAAAAGATGTGTATAAGTTGCTTACTTTCTTTTTGCCCAAGTGGTCCAGGTCACTTCGTTTCTTTTTCCTTTTCTCCCAGTCACTTCGTTTTTTGGGCAAGTCACTTCGTTTTTTGGCCAAGTTGCTTTTCTTTTTGTCTAATTCACTTTCTTTTCCTTTTTCCTGTGTAAGTTTTGGGAATACCCCCATTCATAGGTCCGAAATCAACATCTATGAATTGAAAGGTCCGAATGATAAACTCTGCAATCAGTTGTTAGAATCGATAGGTTTTCAAATTGTTCATTTGAAAAAATTGAACCCCTTCTTACTGGCTGATGATGGTACTTCGAAATTCTTGATCAATGGAGGAACAATATCACCATTTTTGTTCAATAAGATACCAAAGCGGATGATTGACTCATTCCATACTAGAACTAATCGCAGGAAATCCTTTGATAACAAAGATTCCTATTTCTCAATGATATTCTACGATCAAGACAATTGGCTGAATCCCGGGAAACCATTTCACAGAAGTTCATTGATATCCTCTTTTTATAAAGCAAATCGACTTCGATTCTTGAATAATCCGCATCACTTCTGCTTCTATTGTAACAAAAGATTCCCTTTTTCTGTGGAAAAGGCTCGTAATAATAATTCATATTTTCTATATGGGCAATTTCTCAATATCTTGTTCCTTCGCAAGAAAAGATTTTCTTTGTGCGTTGGTAAAAAAAAACATGTTTTTGGGGGGAGAACTACTATTTCACCAATCGAGTCACAAGTATCTAACATATTCATACCTAACGATTTTCCACAAAGTGGTGACGAAAGGTATAACTTGGACAAATCTTTTCATTTTCTAAGTCGACCCGATCCATTCGTTCGTAGAGCTATTTATTCGATCGTAGACACTTCTGGAAACCCTCTAACAGAGGGACAAATTGTCAATTTTGAAAGAACTTATTGTCAACCTCTTTCAGATATGAATCTATCTGATTCAGAAGGAAAGAACCTTCATGAGTGTCCCAATTTCAATTCAAATATAGGTTTGATTCACATTCCATGTTCTGAGAAAGATTTCCCATCCGAAAAAA